ATAAGAAGATTGTTTACGAATAAAAACTAATAAAAATTCCCATTCAAATACATAAGAATTGTATAGGAACCGAAATAATCTTTTATTTTCTTTTGAAAAAACGTAAATAGATTTCTTCTGAGTAATGAGAAGACTATTCAAATTATGATATTCGCGAAGAAAGAACCGCAATAAATGTAAAAAAGGAACATCTTGAATCCAGCATTGAAGGATTTGAACCAGGATTTCCATATGTATGGGATGAGGTATTAGTATATCTGAGACATAATTTAAATGTGATAATTTGTCCTCTAAAAAGGGAAAAATTGAATGAATTGATCGTAAATTATGATATTTTGGTATTTCTTTTTCTTCGAAATAAGATACTAATCGCAACGAGAATGGAATTTCTACAATAATTGCAAAACTTTCTGATATCATTTGAGAATGAAAATGAGAAAAAAAAAAATTATTGTGGTTGTATCCAACGAATCGATTTTGATTAGAATCATTAACCAAAGAAATCAAAAAATTCTGTTGATAGATTCGAGTAATTAAACGTTTTACAAGTACTAAACTAGATTTATTGTCATAACCAAAAACTTCCACAGGTTCGTAAAAAATCGAACCATTTAACCCATGATTATGAGCAAGTGCATAAATATATTCCTGAAAGAGTAGCGGATATAGGAAGTGTTGTTGCCGAGATCCATCCTTTTCTAAATATCCTTGTAATTCTTCCATTGACTTACATTTTTTCTATTTGAAACAAAAACAGTAGGCATTTCTTGGGTTATCAAATTATACATAGTGCAATATGGTCAGAACAAGGTATGTATTATGTACAAAAAAATATATATATACCTCGGAAACAGAAAGTCCAATCAACAGATCTTTTTCCTCTCCCCTTCCATCTAATGGGTTTATCCTCGTTATAATTACTAGAGGTTCAAAAATCTTTTATTTTTGCAACCCGATCGCTCTTTTGACTTTGGAACAAATTCTTTTTGTCAGTATACTGTTTCTTCTACACATGCGTTTCCAACCTATAATAGAGAATAGTTAGGATTTTTTAAAAAAGAAAAAAAAAGAATCAAAGGACCACTCACAGGAGAACCTTTTCCCGCATCAGGCACTAATTTTTTTTAACGTCTAATTAGATCGGGTAATTATTCAAATAAAGAATAGAAGCTCGTTGCTTTTTTTTACCAGAATTGGAGCCGTAGGGCTCTATCCATTTATTCACTAAACCCAACTGTAAATGTGAATTTTTTTTGTCTTCCTCCTAAAATAAAAACAAAATTTTGGAATGATCTGGTAAGGATCGACTCAAAATTCTACTAAAAAAAAATAGGAATCTAATAAGAAATTAAGAAATTCCATTTTCTTCTTATTATTACGACATGCTGTTTTTTCCATCCATTACCTTTCAAGATCAGTCGCGGTTTTATAGACTCTACCAATAGTCTGGACGAATTCGTTGCTTCATCCAAATGTGTAAAAGATCATAGTCGCACTTAAAAGCCGAGTACTCTACCGTTGAGTTAGCAACCCAGATAAATATGATTTGTAGATACGATCGAAATAAAAAAAATCAATTGAATTGCACTGTACAACTACGTCAAAACATTGAACTAACAAGAAATAGAAAGGAAAGATTTTATGATCAATTCTAAACACCAAAATAGCAAAATGAATGGATCGGATTAAAAAAGAAAAAACAACGGATTCCCAATAGAAATATCAAAATTTACAGACCGCCCATTTTCTCAAAATTTTTGATTTTCGTTAAGAAAATACATCTTGTATATGTATAACAGTAAATCCGGCAAACCCATCATTTGACTGAAGTAAAGGAAAACCCAATTAGGGGTCGGAATAAACAGATCCGCTTATCTACGACCGAATTATATTTGTTCGATACAACATTGTCAATATGAATGGAAAACAAATTCAATTAAATTAATAATTAATTAAGTATTGTATTTAAGTATTAAGTAAATCAAATAAGAATTCGTGTTGGATTGGCACAACATAAATAAGAAATTTAGATGAAAAAAAAATAAGGAAAAGGTAGAGAAAAAGTATGAATACAACAAGAAAAGAGCAAATTTTAAGTAACTAATTGCCCAAAATAGATACTAGTTACCTTTTCTTTTTTATTTATTAAATTTATTTATTAAAAGAAATTTTGTTTTTTTCTTTATGAAGGCCTTTCTTTAACTTTAAATAATTCTGCCTTCCTTAAAATATCATGAACAGTTCCTGTAGGTTGAGCACCTTTTTCAAGGAAATAACGAATGGCAGGAACATTTAAATAAGTTTGATTCTGTATCGGATCGTAAAAACCCACTTTTTGAAGATCTCTTCCTTCTCTTCGGGATCGAACATCAATTGCAACGATTCGATAGATCGCTCATTGGGATAGATGTAGATAAATAATACCCCCCCCCCTAGAAACGTATAGGAGGCTTTCTCCTCATACGGCTCGAGAAAAAATGATTCTAATATTTCTGTATATTCTGTATATAATGGCAAATAGATCCATAAAATCATGAAGTCGACTATAATTTGAGTCGTTTTTTGTTCTTACTTACAGATACAGAAAAAAAGAAATTCGTACTCATAACTCAAGTTGGGCAATTCTGAAAAAGTGCGAAGGTAACTCTTTAGACATTTCTTGAGTCGTCTCTAACCTCTTTTGTTTGTCTCGTCTCGAATCTATTTTTCTTCTTCATTATAATAAAATTAAAGAAAATTATTGAGACAATTGAAAATAGTGTTTCCTTGTTCCGGAATCCTTTCTCTTTACTTTGTAAAATCATTAGGTTTAGACATTACTTCGGTGATCCTTATTCCTTTTCAAAATGGCAGCAACATACCTTTTGTTTTTTGTTATTTCTTTCTATGAATAATACGAAAGATTAATTCCCTTGTAATATATGTAATATAATACACTTTTCATTTTAATCGAAAAAGGTTTACCAATTTCAACAAATTTGACTTTTTTATTTTATTTCAAACTTGTTCGAATTTTATTTTAACCCTTCGATTTCGATATTGAGGATATATTTACAAAGTTGGTCTAACTTATTAATTGTTACTAACCCTAGATTCTTCCCCTCGATAAATGAATCAATACTTTTTGTTCGAGCTCCATTATGTACTATTCCTATTTACCAACCCAACACAAATTAGGTTCCTAGCAAGAACAGAACAAACTATGTCGATTCAAGAGCATCTTCATTCCTGTAGAAAATGGTGGATGTAAGAATCCACAACGAATCATGTCCTTCAAGTCGCACGTTGCTTTCTACCACATCGTTTCAAACGAAGTTTTACCATAACATTCCTCTGATTAAATTTCGAACCGGTATGGAATTGATTCAATATGGAATCATGAATAGTCATTGGCTCAAATGAAACAGATTTCTAAAAAAGACGAATAAACGCGTTTACTTAAGTCTTATTTACATCTTCAACAGATTGTTCGGGATGATGAATCATAAAAAGGATCATCCCTTTTTTTTTCGAACAAAAAGGAATTAAAAAGTAAAGGCCTTTACTTAATAGAATAATGGAATAGATTTTCAATCCCGGAACAAAATCAGTTATTAACCAAATATAAGCTATTCCGATGACTCGAAAAGGTCGGAAGTCTCTCTATAATATAGATTTTTCACACTTATTCAAGTACCAAGGGTTCACAAAAATGAAGATTCAAATCGTTTTTTGTTTTCGTGAGTATGGAATAGAAGAGTGTAAGATAAAAGTCGTTATTCTTTCTTTCATCTGAAAGAGAAAATCAGAATCAAGAATAAGAGGAATCTAATCTTTTCATATCCATCATATACAATGAACAATTGTTACTGGGAGTAATCATGGATATTTAAAAGATCACAGATCCTTTTGACTTAACCAAGGGAAGGGGCCGCTGTTACTGAAATAGAACAATACAATAATAATACATAATATCTATTATACAGCATACAGACCGATTTTGTTTTACTTCAGATTCAAGAATCTTTCCTCCAATTCCATAAAAATGGAATATCTAAATTTTCATCCATCCAATCATTACATTATATTGATTTCCAATTATTCAATTGAATAAGCTAAAATAAATACAAAAAAAGAAAATGGGATCCAGATCAATTTATTTTTCCTATTTTTTTCTTAGAAGTTTTAAGACGAACGATGAAATGCAATTAATACAAAAAACTACGTAATCTTTAGTCTCCACATAAAGTGTGGAATTGGGATACACCATTTATTTTCTTTAGGCTTTCCATGGGGAATGGAATAGAAAAAAGGTCTTTTTTCTATTTCAATTCAGAATGCACCATGTGCGAATTCCCATTTCACGGGTATGGAACACAAGGTTTCCCTAAGTAACTAACTTCAATATGAATATGAGTATGAGCATACTCTGAATGGGAATGATCCGCCCCCAATTCTTTTTTGAATTCTTAATTCAAAGAAATTTCTTTATTTCTATCCGTACATTGAATTCAGAACAAAGAAAGGGTTGGGTCACACATTATATATATTCAATATCCAAACAAGATTAAACAGAAAATTGGTAAAGAGAAGAATCTTTCGTTTCTGATGGAGACGATCTGGGACGGAAGGATTCGAACCTCCGAATAGCGGGACCAAAACCCGTTGCCTTACCGCTTGGCCACGCCCCATTTAGATTTATATTCGACACTAATAAAGACTAATATTGGTATTGGTCATTCGTCAATCCCAGCCCAAATACATATGAAATACATTGTTGCTAGGATTCAACACATGTAAATATAGAATCACAAAAAATTATTGATCAAATTATTGATCATTACATAAAATTCAATTAAGATATTGTACGAAACTATAATTCCTTGTATTCTCATTTGAGAATGAAAGGAAAGATTTTTGATTTGGGAGAGTTCGAAGAAAAAGAAGGATTTTTGACCCGCCTTTTTATTTTTCCTTCATAAACTCAACCAAAATCAAATTTTCTAATCTACAAGAATGAA